AATTCCTTTTATGCACAGACATATCCTGTTGGATAACTTACATAATCTCCATTACGAATCCTTTGTGTACCTTGGTGTTCCTAATCATCCACTCATTTTTGCTCAATCTCCCGTTATGGTAATACATGTATATATAGTAAAAACTCCATACAGTTGATTTTTTGAACCCGCTTCAAGACATGATGACTAATCAACCAATCTTGGGGGTAAGCAGTCTTTACTGCTTATGTTTACTTTCATTTCACTCTTGTACATAGGAAATGAGACTCCATTTTTTTACCGCAAAGTTATAAGCCGTTTTCTTTCACTCATCTAACTATCTAGTTTAGTTCATCAGCCCGAATGATGAATAAAAAAATGAAAATAGATATTCAACCTATTTATCCTTACTTCCTAAAAAGAAAAAAACACAGGGTAATTTCATTTCTTAACGAATCACACGTAGAGAGATTGATAACACACATAGAGTTAATGGTATTTCATAACTAATTGATTGAGCAGCAGCTCGGAAACCACCTAAAAAAGAATATTTATTATTTGATCCATATCCTGACATAAGAAGTCCAACGGGGGCAATACTTGAACTGGCAATCCATAAAAAAACACCAATACTGAGATCAGCTAGAACAAGATGATATCCAAAAGGAATTACTGAATAACTTAGTAGAATTGAGATGACTGCTATGGATGGTCCGATACTGAATAAACGAATATCTCCTCTAGATGGAAGAAGATTCTCTTTAAAAAGTAATTTTGTACCATCTGCTAGAGCTTGAAGAATTCCTAAAGGTCCGGCGTATTCAGGTCCAATACGTTGTTGTATCGCTGCAGATATTTCTCTTTCTAACCAAACAATTACTAGTACACCTATTGTGATTCCTAATACAGGAGTAAAAATAGGGATAAGTATCCATATGATCCCATAGACATCTTGTAAGGATTCCAATCTGGAAAAAGAATTAATAGCTTGTACTTCTGTTGTATCAATTTTCATTTCAACGATCAATTTCTCCCATAATGATATCTATGCTACCTAGTATCGTCATAATATCAGCCAATTTCATTTTTTTAACTAACTGAGGAAGAATTTGCAAATTGATAAAACCCGGCGGGCGAATTTTCCATCTCCAGGGAAAAACACTCTGATCTCCTATCAGAAAAATTCCCAATTCTCCTTTTGGGGCTTCTACTCTTACATAAAGTTCTTGCTTCGACAATTCAAAAGTTGGAGAAGGTTTCTTACTAATGAATCGATAGTCAAAATCATTCCATTCGGGGTCCCTTACTCTAGCAAAGCGTCGGATTTCTAAATTCTCATAGGGACCCCCTGGAATTCCTTCTAGAGCCTGTTGAATAATTTTTATGGATTCTGTCATTTCACTGATTCGTACTAAATAACGAGCTAATGAATCCCCTTCTTTTTGCCATTGCACTTCCCAATCAAATTCGTTGTAACACTCATAATGATCAACTTTACGAAGATCCCATTGTATTCCGGAAGCTCGTAGCATTGGTCCTGATAAACCCCAATTTATTGCTTCTTCTCCGCCAATAATGCCTACTCCTTCAACTCGTTCTAAAAAAATGGGATTCCGTGTAATAAGCTTTTGATATTCAGCAACCCCTGTTAAAAAATAATCGCAAAAATCCAAACATTTATCTATCCATCCATGAGGTAAATCGGCAGCTATTCCTCCGATACGAAAATAATTATGCATCATTCGCATACCTGTGGCAGCTTCGAATAGGTCATATATCAATTCTCTTTCTCGAAAAATATAGAAGAAAGGGGTCTGTGCGCCAATATCTGCCATAAAAGGTCCAAGCCATAACAAATGGGAAGCTATACGACTCAACTCCAACATAATGACTCTGATGTAACTCGCCCTTTTAGGTACTTGAATATTGCCTAACTGCTCTGGTGCATTTACAGTTATTGCTTCTGTGAACATAGTAGCTAAATAGTCCCACCGTGTTACATAAGGCAAATATTGTATAATTGTTCGGTTTTCTGCAATTTTTTCCATTCCTCTGTGTAAATAACCCAATATTGGTTCACAGTCAATAACATCTTCACCATCTAGAGTAATGATAAGTCGAAGAACACCATGCATTGATGGGTGGTGAGGACCCATATTGACTATCATGAGGTCTTTTCTTGTGGCTGGTGCAGTCATAGGTTTTTCCCCATTCATTCTTCCATGAATTGCTGAAAGTGAAAAGAAGTTCATAAAAATTTAAAGGATCAAAAAGATTCTTCAAATTAACGAGTTTTTGTCTCTCGGATAGCCAACTGACCAATTATTTCTTTATAACGTACTCTATTTTTTTTTGACAAATAAGCCAGTAGCCGTTGACGTTTTCCCAGAATTTTCCGTAGACCTCTCTGAGATAAATAGTCTTTTTTGTGCAATTCCAAATGTGAAGTAAGTCTCCGTATTTTATTGGTGAAACTAACGACTTGAAATTCCACAGACCCACTGTTTTCTTTTTTTTCTTCTTGTGAAATAACTGAAATGAATGAATTTTTTAACATAAAAGAATCTCCACCTCCCTTCTTTACTTTATTACTTTACAGATATTCAATTTTATCTATTAATGCCAATAATTTGAATGTGATATACACAATAATCTGAATTGCTTTCCCGTTTATCAATTAAAACGAATCAAACAAATTTTTAATTTGATTCGGATAGGGATACAAAAGGATGGTACGTTTTTGTACTCACAAAAGCGAGTAATTTAGATTTCGAATTTAGACCGAAAATGAAGAAGATTCTCTTGCTTCAATTCAATTTCTTTCTAGATATAATTGATACGTCATTAACGTATATTAGAATGAGATGTAAGACAAGGTATGTGTGCATTTGTTTGCTTTCATATACCATATATTAGGATATATAGGCCAAATATATCATTAAAAAATTTTCAATCTGGATACATATGTATTCTTAACATACTGAAACGACTGCCATTATTCGTATCAAACCAATAGCGATTCATACAAGCTAAATCTTCTAATCGATAATTAGGCCAAAGAAAGAACTTTAATTGAATTAATTCATTTTTATCTCTATCAAGATGTTTACTTTCATCCAAAAATTGACCACAGGTTTTTATGTTGTTCTCGTTACAAAATACCGAATTTCTATTCATATCATTCCTATTCGTTGAATTGAAACAAATTAGAATTCTCAATTCTCGACGACGTCTAGATGATAAAATAGTTTCAGGAACAAGTAAATCAGAATGCTTTTTGTTTCTATTTCCAACTATTCTTTGATGTCTTGGAATCGATTCATTAAAATTCTTCTTATCAACATATCTTTGTTCTCGGTATCTTGGATTAGTTTGGCGCTTACTCGTATGGACCAATGATATACCTATGGTTTGATACATAATAAATTGTCCATCATTTTTTACAGACAGACGAAGGGGTTCGATAATTAATACCCCCCTTTTCATCAATTCTGGAAGAGTTAAATTTTTCTGAATCAGCATCATATCCAGACTCATTTCTTTCGTTTGAATAGAGGATATAGTAATTTTTCTGGGGTTTCTCAGTCTAAGCAGGAGACAATATACCTTAATATTATTGACCATTCTTTGATTCAAAACATTGTTCCATCTCAATTGAAAAAGCAAATATCGTTTTAGGAATAATTTGAGTTCTGCTTCCAGGTTGCTCTTGGATTGTTTTTTCGTTTCACGTTTCTTCATGTCTGATCGCGAATAATCTTCTTCAATATCTTTTTGTTGGTTTGATAGAAGTGATCCAAAATCTCCTTGGTTTGCGGGTTCTTTTTCGTCTTGATTTTGATTTTTTAATTCAAAAAATTTTGTTTCTTCATTCGATGGTATAAAAAAACGCCCTCTTTTATTTTCATTGACATTTTGATTTTCACTAAAATTTGCATTTATATTCAAATTTAAAAGAAGTAATTTGCTTGGTATAATCCACGGCTTCATTTTATATGCATTATAAAGTATCACAAATTCGGGGAAGAACCAAAGTTCCAGAGTGGATATGGGACGATTTAGTATTTCTTCATTCATTCCGATCCAATCAAAAAATATTTTTTTGTGATTAGGTGGATTGATTTCTAGATCTTGATGACTCATAAGATAAAAAATACTTTTCTTATCAATTTTATCAATTATTGGGTAATAATTAGTCCCAATCTTAGTGTTTTTATTACTGTTGGAATCGATCTTGATCCAGGTCTCAATATCCACTTTTTTTCTAAGACAAAACTTGATAATTTTCCAATCAAAATATTTTCTATCCGTATTTTTTTCCATATACAGAATATCGCCTCTTTCTAGATAATTATTGATAGGAATACTCCGCCATCTATCAAATAATTTGTCTTGAGGTGTGTGGTAATTATGATAAATTTTTTTGTTCTTATTTACTTGTAATGGTGATCCATAAACAGAACTATATGAGTCCCTCTTAGTTTCAGAATTAATAGATTGATATGATAAAAGATCATATCTATAGTATTTTTGAGAATATTTTTGAAAATTATCTTTTTGCTTTTTGTAATGCAGTACTTGGTATTTTTCATATGAATTCCATTTGTTTAAATCTTTATTTTGAGCGGTACGACATTGATTGACTCTATTTCGCCATTTTTGTGGTATTAATCTAGACCATCTAATCTGAGAGAAATCGTATTGATAATGACCTCTTAACCAGGTTTTCCATTGATTCGGTCCATAACTCCGAAATTTATTATATCTTAATTCAGAATGAAATATTCCTTGTATTCCAAAAGACTCTTTTATCAAAGTCTTAAGAAAAAAAGACGTTCCGTGATATTCAAGAACAGATTTTAATTTATCCAAGGTAATAGCTTGGGTTTGTGATAATTTGTAAAATACATATGCTTGTGACAGGGAGGATAAGTCCCCCAAAATATGTGAATTCTTCCTACTATTACTAATAGTATAAAGTGGCTGCTTTATAGTCGAAATAAAGTCAATTTGATTTTGAT